TTCAACGAAGCTGATTCAGTCATTAGTAAAGCCGAAGTCAATGGGGGTACTATCGTGAAAAGGTTAAAACCTCGGGCTCGAGGACGTAGTTATCCGATAAAAAGACCCACCTGTCATATAATTATTGTAGTGAGGGATAGCTCTAAAAAGAAAACGGATCAGGATATATATTTAGAAACAAAGGATCAATGGAAAGATCCTATAATAGAGAGATATTTGGAGAAAGAGAGAGAGAGAGAAAAAAAAGAGAAAGAGAGAGAAGAAAAATATGGGCAAAAAAATAAATCCCCTTGGTTTCCGACTTGGTGGGGAAAACCAAAAGCATAGATCCCTTTGGTTCGCGCAACCAAAAAATTATTCCATAGGCCTCCAGGAAGATGAAAAAATACGAGATTGTATCAAGAATTATGTACAAAAAAATAGGAGAATATCCTCGGGTTTCGAAGGAATTGCACATATAGAGATTCAAAAAAAAATCGATCTGATCCAGGTCATAATCTATATTGGATTTCCAAATTTGTTAATAGAGGGTCGAACACGAGGAATCGAAGAATTACAGATCAATGTACAAAAAGGATTTAATTCTGTGAACCGGAGACTTAACATTGCTATCACAAGAGTTGCAAAACCTTATGGACAACCTAATATTCTTGCAGAATATATAGCTCTACAATTAAAGAATAGAGTTTCCTTTCGAAAGGCAATGAAAAAAGCTATTGAATTAACTGAACAAGCGGATACAAAAGGAATTCAAGTGCAAATTGCAGGACGTATCGACGGAAAAGAAATTGCACGTGTCGAATGGATCAGAGAAGGTAGGGTTCCCCTACAAACCATTCGAGCTAAAATTGATCATTGTTCCTATACAGTTCGAACTATCTATGGGGTATTAGGCATCAAAATTTGGATATTTGTAGACGAGCAATAATGGGCCTTTCCTTGCCATTCTATCCAGTGATAGAACAAAAAACGACAAACTATTCTTTTTCCCTTCAATGAAAAATGAGCAATTCTAATTCTATAGGGTTGAATAAAAATTGGATTGATCATTTGGTAGAATTGCTATGCTTAGTGTGTGACTCGTTGGTTTTTCTTTAGAGTTGGGATTCAAAAAAAAAGGACTGGCCCCTAACTAATAACTATAGAACTTAGAACCAGCTCATTGCTTCGTATTATCGAGATCCAAGGAACCAGTCACTATATGATGTGTCAATCATATAGTTGTAGCAACTGAAATCTTTTTTCCATAAAGGAAAAATCAATCTGATTATGGATTGTGAAGCGAAAATAGAGGGATGTGGGTAAATGGAAGGGCGAGAGAAAGAGAGAAGGAGAATATCAATGGTATATGATTCCAATATGTATGGTCTATTATGAATCATCTCATAAAAGGCAGTGTGATAAAGCATCAATACTGATTCGTCCATAATTAGATGAATACGGTTCATAGGAAAAATACCAATAATAAAGAGCCTCGAGTCAATAGAGACTGAGGGGATTGACTTGGGAACGAACTTGAATTGAGGAGCTCCATTGCAGAGTTCAGGCCTAGCCATTAATGGAGAAGCTATGGGAACGACGGAACCTGTGACTGCAGAAGATTCTATTGAAAACGAATCCTAATGATTCATTGGGTGGGATGGCGGAACCAACCAGGAACCAATTGATTTATTCTGAGAGGCCATGGGTTGACCCTACGAATGAAACAAATATTGAAAGAGTAAATATTCGCCCGCGAAACCCTTATTGAATTGCAAAATTTTGGCCGATTCGGTAAAGGTCAAGGATTCGTTATAAAAATAAAGCAAAGGCATTATCTTCTATATATAGAAATATACGTCTAGCTATATATACAAGATATACAGATTCCTACGTGACAGATTCAATATCAATAAATCCCATGATTTAGTGTATTATTCAATAAATACATGTGTATCTGTAATATTATTGAATCGTTTCATTCGCGAGGAGCTGGATGAGAAGAAACTCTCATGTCCGGTTCTGTAGTAGAGATGAGGTTGAGAAACAACCATCAACTATAACCCCAAAAGAACCAGATTCCGTAAACAACATAGAGGAAGAATGAAGGGAATATCTTATCGAGGCAATCATATTTGTTTCGGTAGATATGCTCTTCAGGCACTTGAACCCGCTTGGATCACATCTAGACAAATAGAAGCAGGGCGACGAGCAATGACACGATATGCGCGCCGTGGTGGAAAAATATGGGTCCGTATATTTCCCGACAAACCCGTTACAGTAAGACCTACGGAAACCCGTATGGGTTCGGGGAAGGGATCTCCCGAATATTGGGTATCTGTTGTTAAGCCGGGTCGAATACTTTATGAAATGGGCGGAGTATCGGAAACTGTAGCCAGAGCAGCTATTAAAATAGCTGCGTGCAAAATGCCTATACGAACACAATTCATTATTTCAGGATAGGGATGTGGAACCAAAGGGGTATTTATGATGAAAAAAACAATCGCGGATTTCTTTATTTCTGGACAGACAATATTTCTTTCTTTTTTCCTTCGACCTTTGCATTGAAAGAACAGATTCAAAAAAAAATGATATGATTCAACCTCAGACCCATTTGAATGTAGCGGACAACAGCGGGGCTCGAGAATTGATGTGTATTCGAATCATAGGAGCTAGTAATCACCAATATGCTCATATTGGTGACGTTATTGTTGCTGTAATAAAAGAAGCAGTGCCCAATATGCCTCTCGAAAGATCAGAAGTGATCAGAGCTGTAATTGTACGTACATGTAAAGAACTCAGACGTGACAACGGTATGATAATACGATATGATGACAATGCAGCAGTTGTCATTGATCAAGAAGGAAATCCAAAAGGAACTCGGGTTTTTGGAGCGATCGCTCGAGAATTGAGACAGTTGAATTTCACTAAAATAGTCTCATTAGCTCCTGAGGTATTATAAATACTAGTAGATGAGACCATGATATAGTAGGGTATCTGAAATGGATCAATTAGTAGATTGTGTTTCACGCATATACTTTTAATAATTCATAAATAAAGAATCCAAAATTAACATAAAAAAAAAAAACGGAACATGTTGATTATATCAAAATTAGGAGGCACCAATAATTATAGTTCGTCATGGGTAGGGACACTATTGCCGATATATTAACTTCTATAAGAAATGCCGACATGGATAAAAAGGGAACGGTTCGAATAGCATCTACTAATATGACCGAAAGCGTTGTTAAAATACTTCTACGAGAAGGTTTTATTGAAAACGTTAGGAAACATCGGGAAAACAACAAATATTTCTTGGTTTCAACCCTGCGACATAGAAGAAATAGGAAAGGAACATATAGAAATATTTTAAAGCGTATCAGCCGACCCGGTCTACGAATCTATTCCAACTATCAACGAATTCCTAGGATTTTAGGTGGAATGGGGATTGTAATTCTTTCTACTTCTAGAGGTATAATGACAGATCGAGAAGCTCGACTAGAAGGAATTGGAGGAGAAGTTTTGTGTTATATATGGTGATCCTTCTGGTATCCGAAGTTGATCCGTAACTTCCTATTTGTGAAAAAGGAGAGGAAAGACGGGTTGTTTAATATCACTCCTCCTCCATTAGTTGATACTTCAAGGGGGTTACCTGGAATGAAAGAACAAAAATTGATTCATGAAGGTTTAATTACTGAATCACTTCCCAATGGTATGTTCCGGGTTCGTTTAGATAATGAAGATCTGATTCTAGGTTATGTTTCGGGGAGGATCCGACGAAGTTTTATACGGATACTACCAGGAGATAGAGTAAAAATCGAAGTAAGTCGTTATGATTCAACCAGGGGACGTATAATTTATAGACTTCGCAACAAAGATTCAAACGATTAGGTGTAGGTGGCTTTTTAAACATTCCTTTCGTGGGAATACAATTCGAGGTTCAAAATTTCAAGAGACTTATTTTCTTCCAAGGAGTAGATTCGGAATTAAGGTAAGGAATAACAAATATGAAAATAAGGGCCTCTGTTCGTAAAATTTGTGAAAAATGTCGACTGATCCGTAGGCGGGGACGAATTATAGTAATTTGTTTCAATCCGAGACATAAACAGAGACAAGGGTAATCTTTCTAAAAAGAAAAAGGGATTTTCTAAAGGACCCGATGGACAAATAAAGGATCTGTTTTGATATGAAATGGATATATCCGTATATCTCTGACTCATATTTATGAGATGATAAAATATGACAAAACCTATACCAAGAATTGGTTCACGTAGGAATGGGCGTATTGGTTCACGTAAGAGTGGGCGTAGAATACCAAAAGGAGTTATTCATGTTCAAGCGAGTTTCAACAATACCATTGTGACTGTTACAGATGTACTAGGTCAGGTGGTTTCTTGGTCCTCCGCTGGTACTTGTGGATTCAGAGGCACAAGAAGAGGGACACCATTTGCTGCTCAAACCGCAGCAGGAAATGCTATTCGTACAGTAGTGGATCAGGGTATGCAACGAGCAGAAGTCATGATAAAGGGTCCTGGTCTCGGAAGAGATGCAGCATTACGAGCTATTCGTAGAAGTGGTATACTATTAAGTTTCGTACGTGACGTAACCCCTATGCCACATAATGGATGTAGACCTCCTAAAAAAAGACGTGTGTAGAAATAAGAATTGAACGGATTTCAAGAGAAATAAATGATTCAATGATCTGAAAAAAGAATAATATTATTATGGTTCGAGAGGAAGTAGCAGTATCCACTCGGACACTACAGTGGAAGTGTGTTGAATCAAGAACAGACAGTAAGCGTCTTTATTATGGCCGTTTCATTTTGGCCCCGCTTATGAAAGGCCAAGCAGATACGATAGGTATCGCGATGCGAAGGGCTTTACTTGGAGAAATAGAAGGAACATGTATTACACGTGCAAAATCTGAAAAGGTACCACATGAATATTCTACGATAGTCGGTATTGAAGAATCAGTACATGCAATTTTAATGAATTTGAAAGAAATTGTATTGAGAAGTCAT